GAGCGTGAAGTGCAATTAGATGCATTGTTTGGGGGAATTCAGAATACTATTCTTAATTATAATAATTTATGGTTGGCTTTGGTTGGACTCAAAAAATGAAGTATCCAGGCTCCGTTTAGCAAAAACCCAATTGGGAATATATCTATGATTACTACGTGTATCATAAATGATTCCTGTTTGTTATTTAGAAAGTCATAACAAAAAGAAATGGTGATGGGACGATTTGTCCTATATGTACAAATCAAAATCGGGCGGATCTTGACCCGGAGTAGAGCATAAACCTAAAAAGATGAAAGAGATCCATTCAGGAACAAGAAAATACCATCGTGATTTGGATTGAATCTCGATGAAACAATACATCAATGAGAAGTTAATTCGATAAGTTTATTGACATTTTTCTATTATAAGAAAGAAAAGAAGTCAAAATTCGTCTTTATTGAAAAATCGAAGAAAAAGCCCTTTCATTAGAAGTTCGAAAAAAACTGCTATGAAAAAGAATAGGAAAAAAGAAAGAGGACTGGAATCTATACATTGATTCGTTTTTTTCGCAATTGTTTTTTGAACCGTATGCATCAAAAGGTGCATGTACGGTCCTCTAAGGAATAGAATTTTTCCTTACTCAACGGACTTTATCGACGAAGAATGCTTATTTTAGGCGGTGAAATTACTTCACAGCTCGCGAATGTCATGACAGGTGTTTTGATATTTTTCAGTCTCGCGGATTCTAGCAAAAAGTTTAAATTTTTTATAAACTCTCTTGGTGGATCAGTAATAGATGGAATAGCCATTTATGATACTATACAGACTCTTCTCGCACCAGTCGAGACAATAGTTACGGGAATAGCCGCGTCAATGGCATGTTTTATCCTGAATGGAGGAACTTCACGTATAGCATTCCCTCACGCTTGGCGCCAATGAGGTTTTTTTATTTGAGAGAAAAAAGAAAACTATGCCTTCGCCATATGAATATTAAGTAATAATAGCATGGCACTTCGAATTCGATATGAAAAATTTTTGTATTGTTTTTTTTTTCAAAAGATTCGATTATGTATCGAGAGAGTAGTATGAGAGAAAAGGTATTTCCGATTTTCTCTTATCTATCGGGAGTCCAATTCAGCGTCACAAACTTTTTTGTTTTCACACCGAAGGGCTCTTAACAATATTTATGTTAGAAAAAAAAGAGTGCGAAAAAAAACAAGATTTTTCCTTTTTTGGTTGGATCAAAAAGAAACTTTGGGATTGCTGAATCAAAGACAAAAAAAGAATCCATTTTAAAATAGAAAGCAACGGAGCCATCATAGTATTTTTAACTCCTCCGAAAGGAAGGGTGGCAATTTGATCATTTACCCATCTGGGGCTGAGAGATTCTATTTTTATCTTTCTTGAATGGAAAGTAAGGGTCAATTTCAATTTGATTGTAGAGCCGTATGCAATGCACAAAAGACGATGCCCGTACGGTTGTTCAATTCTATCTTTTTTCCTATTATTCTTTATCTTTCTTTTCTGTTCGTTTCACACAGCAGATAGAGAATCCTTTTATCATCAGGGTAATGATGCATCAGCCCTCTAGTCCTCATTTGGACGAAAAAGACGTAGAATTTTTCCTGGAACTGGAGGAAATAAAAAGAATGCACGACATCATCATAGATGGTTTTAGAAAAACGACGTTGAAATCATACGATACAATAAAGGCTGACATGAAAAGAGACCTTTCTATGTCAGCAATAGAAGCCCAAGAGTATGGACTTGTTGATCTTATAGCAGGAGAAAATATTTTTGAATTTCCATGAATTGAGATCCTATCTCCGAGCTTACTTCTATTAGAGAAATAAAATCCATTTTGCGCGAATCCGTGATTTGAGGTTTTATTTCCGATTTTACTATTCGTATTTTTAACTAGAAAAAATTCATAATGATCCGGTTAGGATCAATCTAAGCCAGCCCATTACGTATATGATTCAATATGCCAACTAGTCAACAACTTCTTAGAAATGCAAGACAGCCAATTCGAAATGTCGTGAAAACCCGCGCTCTTCGGGGATGTCCTCAGCGTCGAGGAACATGTACTAGGGTGTATGTGCGACTCGTTTAGATCATGAACTGACACAAAAAAAGCAAGAAAACCGCTTTCCAGTATGAAAGATGAGTACCAGTGAATAGGATAGAATGGAAGAAGGAACTCCATTCACTATCTAAAACTAAAATAAGCAAATCAATCCCTCTATTGTGTAGAAAGTTTATGGTTTCCATTGGTGCAAATCCAATCAACTGAATTTAAGATGAGAAGCAATTCTCCATTGGTAGCAAATGGTTATCCATTAAGCGGAGGAAATCTTATTGAAATTCAAAAAAAAAAAACAGAAAAATGAAGTTCTCACTCGGTCAAGAACGGACTACGAGGGTCAGCTACCCAGCTAACTTTCATAATTAAATACCGTTACTGTATAGGTGGGTCTCAGTGTGAAAGACCTGTTACTGAGTAATTCAGGGGTAGAGCCAA